TTTGCTTACTATACCCGCTGCTGTAGCATTATAAACCGTATTGTTACTTTTTGTCCCGTCGGGATAAATCTGGCCCCTTCCCCTGTTACCACCTACGTATATTGGGTATTTTAAGAAGTGAACATCTTTATTAGTCGCGGGATCCGGGGAAAGAATAGGAAAAGCGATTTCACTATATTTCTTACCAGGAACGGGCCCTATCACAAGAATATTTTTTTTAGTGGGGCCGTAATTCTGAAAAGATAGATTGCCTATCTTTTCTTTCATCTCGGGAGAAATACGACTGGGGGGGGCTAATTCAAACCCTTCCGGTAAAATAAGAACGGCCCCTACATTCAACCCCCCCTTTTTACCATTAGCAAGAACTTGTTTCAGTTGCATATCATAAGGAATTCTAACAACTGCTTCAAACACAGTATCAGGAAGTACCGCTTGCGGAACCTCAATATCCACAGGTTTATTAGCTAAATGGCAATTGGCGCATACAATACGACCAGTGGCTTCTCGTGGATTTTCAAAACCCTGCTGCGCAAAAATGGGATATGCATTTGAAATGGAGGCCCGAGTTATTATATATATCATGAGTGATACGGAAATGAATCGAGTAATCTCTTCCTTTATCGAAGAAAAAGTATTTCTAATTTGCATGGTCCAATCGTTGATCCCGAAAATTTCTACAATAAAATTGGGTAGGTCGCTAGTCTAGTTCCCTATCCACGATTTTGCTATTTACTAAAATAATTTTACTGGAATCTGGAATATAGGAGGAATCCTCTGAATGGGTAGAAAGAGTAAGGTAAGTACGACCTGGAATGCTTTGCTTAGGTACAAAGTACGAAACATTCTAATTGACTCGTTTTTCAGTCATTCATTGAATGATAAATCACTACAAGTGACGGAGATACACGATTTAAATAAAGGAAAATCCAATATTTGAAAATTGTATCTAGAATGACTGGAAAAGTGGAAACAAGACCAGATATAATTTGATCATTATGAAAAAATCCAAAATCGTTATAGACATAGCCAATCATTAGTTCCCAACCGTGGGGCGAATGGAATCCGATACATAAATCAGTTACTAAAAGAATGGAAAAGGCTTTTATTGTGTCGCTTAAATTATATAGGAATTCTTGAACCCAAGAATTAAGAAAAACAAGTTCTTCATTACCCAGAATAGAATAAGCACTTAGAATAACGAAACAGATTAGATTTGTCGAGAAGTGCAAAATTGTATGGATATGATCCTCATCGTGTATCTTGATCAATTGGATTGTTTCTTTGTGGAGCCCCATACGAAACTTTTGTAGATGTCTTTCCGGGAATTCCTTTACCATTTCATCCAAGAGAAATAGCTCCTCTAATTCTATGAATTTTTCTAGAATACTCTTTTCTTGAATATCGTTCAAAAAGGTTTCGGATTGCCTAGTATTCCACCAATTAGTAACCAAAGATTCTAGACTTTTATTAAAAGAGAGAGTGATCCACCGGGGCAAAAAGACTACAAATACTATAAATGAAAGATATCGAAGGGGAATAGATGCGCTCTTTTTTGTCATTTTTTCATCTGTGAATTGTCACCTCATTCGTTGACTCTATGCGATCTAATATTTCTATCAAGCATAAGTTCTATTATAAGGTATCGCACCTATTAATTATTAATTTATTAATCAAGCCCCCATTTTTTAGTTGTGATTCAGAGGTTAGTCCTTTAATCTAGTGTAGAAAAAATACAGAAATAGAAGAAGAATCCACTTCGAATTCGAATTCAAATGAAGAAATAATAAAAAAATAGATTGTTTCCAGATATCTTAATTGATTAAATATTCGAAGTAATTACTCCCCTTTGATGAATGCCCGAAAGATTCAAATAAAGATTCCAATAATGAATATTTTTCGGATTTCGAAATGAAAGAACTTCCTGTTTATTAAAAAAGAAAATATCAAAATATTTCGAAAAAAAAATTGACAGACAAAAACAAAAAAGGTTTCGTTTTATATTATGGCTTATGGCCGCCACGTACACGTTTGCCTTGCTTTGGCCCCACGAGGCGTTCTGAAGAAACTTTAATTAAGTAAGTTATGCTTATAGAAAAAAAAAGATTCTTAGGGGTTTTCCTCTTGCTGAGAAAGCATTTATTTTGCAGTTTCTTTTTTCAAAATACTTCAATTGGTACACGCAAGAAATAGGCCAATTCCGCAGCCTTTTGCTCAATTTCCCGTGGAGTCAAATTCTCATCAGTACGAGTCAAGGGAACGTCTCCCAGGCCTCTTATTTCCATATAAAGGACACGACGAGCATAAATACCCTCTTTTACTTCTATTCTGATGGACTGAATATCTTTCATAAGGAATCGTAAAAAGATGCGGCGACTTTTTCCAGGAAATCCCCAACGAAAAATGCGCACTATTCCTTCTTTTCTATCAAATCGATCATAACCGCTACCTACATTCCATGTAATTGTGCACCACAAATAGGAACTAATAAAGAGACCCGCGATCCCATAGAAAGACATTACGATCCCTTGTGGGAAAAAAGGGATTTGTTGAGACGGAAAGAAGGATATCAAATTCTTATCAAGATAACTAGAAATTCCAACCAAAAAGAATCCTAATGAACCTAAAAAAAGGATAAACGCCCAGCAGAAATTACTTGTTTTGCGAGATCCTGCTATAAATTCTATCCATATATATTCTGATCGCCAACTCATACATAGTAGATCCAGTTGCATTTTATGGAATAACAAAAAAAGTTTCACTTTACTTTTTTTCCGAAGTAACTCTCATCACCTAGTACTATTCTGATGTGAACTTTTAGTAGTAATTAATCGAATTGGTTAGATATAATAAAATAAAAGCATCCCCTTCATATGATTCCCTATCAATAGCTACATACATATGGATAGATTGACTTTAATTTCAGACATGAGTTCGGATCCCAGCCTTTTTTTTTTAATTGCTAGAATTCGTCTGTCCATATATCATGTTTACGCATGTATAAGATCTTTTTCATTTATGTTCGGAGAAAGCCACCTGTTATTCTTATACAATATTCTACTAAATGGATATCCTTGTTCGCTAAGTCTTGAAAAAAAAACTAGCTGAGATTTGACCACATCAGATTTAAAAAATCTTTTTTTTTTGAACATGAAGAAATAAAGAGGCCATTGCAATTGCCGGAAATACTAGGCCCACTAAAGGCACAAAAAAGGAGGGTAAGTTGTTGAGAATTGTCATAGAATGGGGTACCTCGATTTAATATTTGTACCTGTTATTGTTATAAGGATATCTTATAATAATTATAATTCATATTATAATTCGTATATTAGTATACTAAGTATATCGAAGTGAGTATATATAATAAGTGCAAGCAATGTCGAACTAAATAAACGAACTTATTCATCTTTCTACATGAAATAGATGCATGTATGATAATCCACTTTCTTTATTATTCTTACTTCTTTTATTTTTATTCTTATATTGTTCTTATCTTCTTCTTCTAATTTCTTTTTTAATAAAAAAAGAGTCTCTTAAAAATTTAAAAATCCCCGAAAGATTCGTTAGAATCCGACCCAAGAGCAGGAATTCTTATAAAAAGGGGACTTCTTGGGAGATATAGAAAGATACAAGATTCTATATTTTCTATATTTGAAATATATATTCTATATTTGAAATATATACATATAGAAGAGGCGAACAGAACACGAAATTCGTTTTATTTGCCTTGCCCCCTAATTCGAAGGAAGAATTCGCTTTGTTGTTTTTTTACCGATATTACTAATCAGCAATATCGGTAAAAAAACAACAATTATCCGCATGATTCTTTCTACAATTAAATCTTATGTCACCAAATAAAAATTCATTTTTTCGGTTTTTTATTTTGATTCTGATAAACTAACTAACTAGTTGTTCGCCACAAAAAAAAAGTTGAACTCAAGACTCTACTTGATTGAATTTTTATTGAAAGGAAAAAAGGCGTGTAGCTGAAATAGCTCACTCAGAACACAACGCCTTTTAAAGGGTTACGTGGTACGATTGGATCGAATAAGCCCTTATGGAATAAATATTCAGCCGCTTGTGAACCTTCAGGTACTGTCTTATTCAATGTTTGTTCAATTACTCTTTTACCCGCAAATGCAATATAGGCATTAGGTTCGGCAATAATGATATCCCCCAACATACCAAAACTAGCTGTTACTCCACCAGTAGTAGGAGATGTAAGAATTGATACATAGAATAACTTTTTATTTGATTGATAATCATATAAAGCAGAAGATATTTTAGCCATTTGCATCAAGCTCAAACTTCCTTCTTGCATGCGTGCCCCTCCGGAAGCACACACTAGAATAAGAGGTAAAAGTTTATTGGTAGCATACTCGATCAAACGGGCGATTTTCTCGCCTACTACGGATCCCATACTACCCCCCATAAACTGAAAATCCATAACCCCAATTGCGACGGGAATCCCGTTTAGTTGACCTGTACCTGTTTGAACAGCCTCTGTTAATCCTGTTTTTTTTTGATAAGAATCAATACGATCTTTATAAGGTTCCTCTTCTGAATGAAATTCAATGGGATCGAGAGAAACCATGCCGTCATCCATCGGATCCCAAGTACCTGGATCCACCGAAAGTTCGATTCTATCTGAACTACTTATTTTCAAATAATATCCGCATTGTTCACAAATATTCATTTTTGACTTCAAAAATTTCTTATAATTTAATCCATAACAATTTTCACATTGAACCCACAAATGCCTGTATTTTTGAGTTACATCAAGATTATTCGAACTTTTTCTTATAGTTAAATCACTACCATTCGTACTAGTTTTTATATTGGAACTTTTGCTTTCACTACTATTTCTACTTTCACCACAAATGTAATTATAAATGTAACTGTCACTGTAATTGTTACTACTACTTAAAATGGGACTATCAATACAGATTTGAGACTGAAGATAAGAGTCAACGAAATTATTAATGTGATTATTCCAACTCGAT